TTAAAGAGACATCCTATAAAGATAGCCCTGTTTACGAAGATTCTTATCTTGATAGGTATCAAGATAATTGGGAATTGGGAAGACTTAAAGAAGAGAAAAATGAAAAGGATTATTTCGGGTTTGAAAAACCTTTTGTCACTTTTCTTTTTGATTACAAACGATGGAATCGTCCATTGCGGTATATAAAAAATAATCGATTTGAAAATGCTATACGAAATGAAATGTCACAATATTTTTTTTATACATGCCCAAGTGATGGAAAACAAACCATATCTTTTACATATCCACCTAGTTTATCTACTTTTTCGAAACTGATAGACAAAAAAATGTCTTTGTATACACCAGAAAAATTATCCCATGAAGACCAGTATGATTATTGGGTTTATACCAATGAACAAAAAAAGGACAACTTGAGTAATGAATTGATAAGTCGAACAAAAGCTCTAGAAAAAGAAAAGGAATTTCTTGATCGAGATATGCTCGAAAAAAGGACCAGATTATGCAATGATGAAAATGAACACGAATACTTGCCCAAAACGTATGACCCCTTTTTGAATGGACCATATCGTGGAACAATAAAAAAATTGTATTCACATACAACCATAAATGATTTAATCCCTTCTACGGATCCGGAAAATCCCATAGAAATCTATTGGATAAATAAGATTTATGGACTACTTACTAATAATTCAATTTTTTCTATAAAATTGGCAGATCAAAAGAATCCGCTTGATAGGGAATCATTACTGAATTCTATTGATAAATCCTTATCTTCAATCAATGAATTTCGTTTTGAACCCACACCCAGTGTTCATTTGAAAAAATATTCTTTATTGACAGAAGAAACAAGAATGGAGTTCGAAACTCGAGCAAAATCTTTGAAATTTCTATTCGATGTAATTACAACTGATCCAAATGATCAAACAACTAGAAAAAAATCGATTGGAATAGACGAAATCAGTAAAAAGGTTTCTCGATGGTCGTACAAATTGAGTGATGAGTTGGAGGAAGAGGAGGAAGAAAATGAGGAAGAACCCATAGAAGATCCAGAAATTCGTTCAAGAAAAGCCAAACGCGTAGTAATTTATACTGATAATGATCAGAATACCAATTCTACAAATAATATTAATCCAGATACTAGTGATCAAGCGGAAGAGGTGGCTTTGATACGTTACTCGCAACAATCTGATTATCGTCGGGATATAATAAAAGGATCCATGCGTGCTCAAAGACGTAAAACAGTTATTTGGGAAATGTTTCAAGCAAATGCGCATTCCCCACTTTTCTTAGATCGAATAGACAAAACATTTTTTTTTTCTTCTTTTGATATCTATGAAATGATGAATCGAATTTTTAGGGATTCGGTCGAGAGAGAACCAGAATTGGAAATTTCATATTTTGAAGAGGAAGAGACAAGAGAAAGGGAGAAAAAAAACGAGGAGAAAAAAGAGGAAAATGAACGGATAGCAATATCAGAAACTTGGGATAGCATTATACTTGCTCAAACAATAAGAGGTTTAATGTTAGTAACCCAATCTTTTCTTAGAAAATACATTGTAATACCTTCATTGATAATAGCTAAAAATATGGGCCGTATGTTATTATTCCAATTCCCCGAATGGTATGAGGATTTGAAAGACTGGAATAGAGAAATGCATGTTAAATGCACCTATAATGGTGTTCAATTATCAGAAACAGAATTTCCCAAAGATTGGTTAACAGACGGTATTCAGATAAAGATTCTATTTCCTTTCTCCCTGAAACCTTGGCGAAGATCAAAAATACGATCTCATCCTACAGATCAAATGAAAAAAAAAGGAAAAAAAGAGAATTTTTGTTTTTTAACAGTTTGGGGAATGGAAACGGAACTCCCTTTTGGAAATCCCCGAAAAAGACCTTCTTTTTTTGAACCTATTTATAAAGAACTTGAAAAAAAAATTAGAAAAGTGAAAAAAAAAATTTTTATACTTCTAAAAGTTTCAAAAGAAAAAACAAGATGGATCACCAAAATAGTTCCTATTTTAAAACAAATAATGAAGGAAGTTGAAAAAGTGAAGGAAGTTGAAAAAGTAAACCCAATTTTAGGATTTGAATTGAGCAAGGTGAAAATATATGAACCGGCTGAAAATAGAAAAGATTCAAAAATAAATAATACGATGATTCGTGAATCGACCATTCAAACCCGATCTATGAATTGGACAAATTATTCACTCATAGAAAAAAAAATGAACGATCTTTCGGATAGAACAATCACAATCAGGAATCAAATAGAAGAAATCACAAAAGACAAGAAAAAAGCAGTTCTAACTTGTGATGATCAAAGAACGGAATCAGAGAAACATATTGGACAGGTATTCAAAAGACAAAATATCCGATTAATACGTAAATCACATTATTTTCTGAAATCTTTCATTGAAAATATATCTATAGATATCTTGCTATGCATGATTCATATTCCCAGAATAAATTTACAACTTTTCATTGAATCAACAAAAAAAATTATCAATAAATCTATTTACAACGATGAAACAAATCAAGAAGGAATTGATGAAACAGATCAAAATACACTGAACTTTTTTTCCACTATAAAAAAGTCGTTTTCTAATACTAATCTTAGTAATAATAATTCAACAATTTATTATGACTTATCTTCCTTGTCCCAAGCATATGTATTTTATAAATTATCACAAACCCAATTACTTAACAATTATCACTTGAAATCTCTACTTCAATATCATATAACCTATCCTTTTATTAAGGATAAAATCAAGGCTTATTGTATGACACGAGAAATATTTGATTCCAAATCAAGACATAAGAAAGTTGCTAAGTCTGGAATGATTGAATGGAAAAACTGGTTAAAGGGTCATTATCAATACAATTTATCTCAGACCAAATGGGTTCGATTAGGACCACAAAAATGGCGAAATCGAATTTGTACGATTCGAAAAAAAGACTCACTTAAATTGGATTCATCTAAAAAAGAAAAAGACCAATTAATTAATTACGTGAAACAAAATTACTATGCAGTGGATTCATTGAAAAGTAAAAAAGCAAAATTAAAAAAACCCTACCGATATGATCTTTTATCACATGAATATCTTAATTATGGGGATAAGAAGGACTTATATATTTCTGGGTCAAGATTACAAGTAAACAGGGGTCAAAAAATTCCATATAATTTCAATACACTAAAACCCGAATCATTTTATGTATTGGTAAGTATAGCAATTAGTGATTATCGAGAAGAAGGATATATTATTGATACACATAAAAATCTAGATAGAAAATATTTGGATTGTAGAATTCTCTGTTTTTGTCTTAGAAAAAATATTGATATTGAGACCTGGGTCAATACACATATCTGTACCAAAATTGCGAAAAATACTAAGACTTACAAAAAAATAAAAAATAAATTGAAAAATAAAGAGATTTTTTCTCTTACGATTGATCACGAAATCAATCAATCCAATAAAAAAAAACACTTTTTTGATTGGATGGGAATGAATCAAGAAAGAGTTTATCGTACCGTAGCAAATCTAGAACCTTGGTTCTTCCCAGAATTTGTGCTACTTTTTGATACATATAAGATTAAACCATGGATTATACCAATAAAATTACTTCTTTTCGATTTTTCTATTTATGAAAATAAACGTCAAAGTAAAAACATCAACGTAAATAAAAAAAAATATCTTAAATTGGAAAATTCCAACCAACAAAAAAACGAACAAGAGGCCCAAGTAAATCTTGGATCCGATCTACGAAAAGAAAACAAAAAAAAATATATAGAAGAAGATTACGCGAGATCAGACATTAAAAAAGGTAAAAAGAAAAAACAATCAAAGAAAAGCAAGGAAGCGGAACTCGATTTTTTCCTGAAAAAATATTTCCTTTTTCAATTAAGATGGGATGACTCCTTGGATCAAAGAATGATCAATAATATCAAGGTATATTGTCTCTTACTGAGACTGATAAATCCAAAGGAAATTGCTATATCCTCGATTCAAAGAGGAGAGATGCATCTGGATGTAATGCTGCTTCAGAAAGATCTAGCTCTTACACAATTGATAAAAAAAGGAATATTAATTATCGAACCAATTCGTCTATCTATAAAAAGGGATGGAAAATCCATTATCTATCAAACAATAAGTATTTCGTTGGTCGAGAAGAATAAGTACCAAACTCAAACTAATAGAAAATGCATAAAAGAAAAATATGTTGATACGAATTATTTTGATAAATCCAGTACACGATATGGCAATATGGTTGTAAATGGAGACATAAATTATTATGATTTCTTTGTTCCTGAACATATTATATCTCCTAGACGTCGTAGAGAATTGAGAATTTTAATTTGTCTCAATTCTTGTAATTGGAATGGTACGGATAGAAATCCATTATTTTGCAATGAAAACAACATAAGAAACTCTGGAAAATTTTTGAATGAGGACAAGTATCTTAATACGGATGTAAAAAAATTCATTAAATGCAAATTTTATCTTTGGCCCAATTACCGATTAGAAGATTTAGCTTGTATGAATCGTTATTGGTTTGATACCAATAATGGCAGTCGTTTCAGTATGTCAAGGATACATATGTATCCACGATTTAGAATTACTTAATAGTATATTTTCGATATCATATCTGTTGTATATCTATATCCCGTGAATCGCATGACATTTTCGGTATATGAAAACCGAAAGATATACGCATATGCTAGATTAGATTATATTTCGGTAAATGATACTGATTTAATGGTATATCAATTCAATTGGATATAGGAATAAATAAATCAGTACAATCTTTTTAGATAGAAAGGAATTTTTTATTTCCTTAATGTAGAAAAGTATTATCCCTTTCTATCCAAATCAAATTTTTAATTTGATTTGGATAAAATAAAAAAGTAATATATGAATAAATCATGAATAAATCCAACTTTTGCTATACTAGATTAAAATAACTGACATATAATTATTATTTTTATTTTTCCTGATCGTAAAAATCCATGAAAAAGAAAGAAAAAAAGAGAATAATTTTTTTATGGTCAAAAATTCATTCATTTCAATCATTCCACAAGAAGAAAAAGACGAAAACAAGAACAAGGGTTCCGTTGAATTTCAAGTATTCAGTTTTACCAATAAGATACGGAGACTTACTTCACATTTGGAATTGCACAAAAAAGATTTTTTATCGCAAAGGGGTCTACGAAAAATTCTGGGAAAACGACAACGGTTATTAGCTTATTTGTCAAAGAAAAATAGAGTACGTTATAAGAAATTAATTGGTCAGTTGGATATTCGGGAGCCAAAAACTCGTTAATTTAATCGTTTGAATTTTTTAGTAGTATTCAATTTTTCATTTTGATGAGTCTCATTTTGAGGAATTCATGGAATAATGAATTAAGGAAAAAAAAGATATGACTGTACCAGTTACAAGAAAAGATCTCATGATAGTCAATATGGGTCCTCAGCACCCATCAATGCATGGTGTTCTTCGACTGATCGTTACTCTTGATGGTGAAGATGTTATTGACTGTGAACCTATATTGGGCTATTTACACAGAGGAATGGAAAAAATAGCGGAAAACCGAACAATTATACAATATCTACCTTATGTCACACGGTGGGATTATTTAGCTACTATGTTCACAGAGGCAATAACCGTAAATGCACCAGAACAATTGGAAAATGTTCAAGTACCTCAAAGAGCCAGCTACATCAGAGTGATTATGCTGGAATTGAGCCGTATAGCTTCTCATTTGTTATGGCTTGGACCTTTTATGGCGGATATTGGTGCACAAACTCCTTTTTTCTATATTTTCAGAGAAAGAGAAGTGCTATATGATCTATTCGAAGCCGCCACAGGTATGCGAATGATGCATAATTATTTCCGCATCGGAGGAGTAGCTGCTGATCTACCTTATGGATGGATAGATAAATGTTTAGATTTCTGCGATTATTCTTTAACAGGAGTTGTTGAATATGAAAAACTTATTACACGGAATCCCATTTTTTTGGAACGGGTTGAAGGAGTGGGCATTATTGGTAGAGAAGAAGCAGTAAATTGGGGTTTATCAGGACCGATGTTACGAGCTTCTGGAATTCCATGGGATCTTCGTAAAATTGATTATTATGAGTGTTACAATGAATTCGATTGGGAAGTCCAATGGCAAAAAGAAGGAGATTCATTAGCTCGGTATTTAGTACGAATCGGCGAAATGAGAGAATCCATAAAAATTATTCAGCAGGCTCTAGAAGGAATTCCTGGAGGACCCTATGAGAATTTAGAAGTCCGACGCTTTGCTAGAGCAAAGAATTCCGAATGGAATGATTTTGAATATAGATTTATTAGTAAAAAACCTTCACCCAATTTTGAATTGTCGAAACAAGAACTTTATGTAAGAGTGGAAGCACCAAAAGGAGAATTAGGAATTTATTTGATAGGAGATAATAGCGTTTTCCCTTGGAGGTGGAAAATTCGTCCACCCGGTTTTATTAATTTGCAAATTCTTCCTCAGCTAGTTAAAAGAATGAAATTGGCTGATATCATGACGATATTAGGTAGTATAGATATCATTATGGGAGAAGTTGATCGTTGAAATGATAATTGATACAACAGAAGTACAAACTATCAATTCTTTTTCTACATCGGAATTTTTAAAAGAAATCTATGGACTAATATGGATTGTACCCATTTTGACTCTTATATTGGGAATCACAATAGGAGTACTAGTAATTGTGTGGTTAGAAAGAGAAATATCCGCAGCAATACAACAACGTATTGGGCCTGAATACGCTGGCCCGTTGGGAATTCTTCAAGCTCTAGCAGATGGGACTAAACTACTTTTTAAAGAGGACCTTCTCCCATCTCGAGGAGATATTCGTTTGTTTAGTGTCGGACCGTCTATAGCGGTCATATCAATTCTACTAAGTTATTTAGTAATTCCTTTTGGATATCGTCTTGTTTTAGCTGATCTCAGTATAGGTGTTTTTTTATGGATCGCCATTTCTAGTATTGCTCCTATTGGCCTTCTTATGTCCGGATATGGGTCGAATAATAAATATTCCTTTTCAGGTGGTCTACGAGCTGCTGCTCAATCTATTAGTTATGAAATACCATTAACTCTATGTGTGTTATCAATATCTCTACGTGTGATTCGTTGTAATATGAACTTTTACCTCTCTTCTGGAAATAAAATCGAAATAAAAGAAAAAAGAAAGAGGTTCAATGTATTGAATAGAAATTTGCATTTTTCTATTCAGCATTCGGGTTGCTGAGTTAAACCAGATAGTTATATGAGTGAAATAAAACAGCTTATAAGTTTGTAGTAAAGTAAGAAGAAAAAATCTCATTTCCTATGTACAAGAATAAAGTTGAAGTAAACATAAACAGTGTAAACTGTTTACCCCAAGATTGAGATTTTTGGATTAGTCATCATATCTTGAAGCGGGCACAAACAAAAGATCAACTGTATAGAGTTTCTACTACCTTCTTTTCTCGTATGTATTACTATACTAGGGATCAATCAAAAGTCAGTGGGCGGTTAGGAACACCAAGGTACGCAAAGGATTAGTAATGGAGATAATGCAAGGTATCAAAAAAGAGGTATTTATGCATAAATAGAATCATAATATAATAAGGACTTGAAATTGGTAGAAATGATCAAGTAGTACTTCCCTATGATTCCGATCTAGAGTATGCTCCTATTCACTGTTTAAAGAAATAACTATCAAAAACGAATTAATCCTTTAATTTTTTTTAAGCACCCTCCTCTGAGACAGAAGAATAGGAAAACAGAAATGGAATGCAATAATTGAATAAATAATAAAAAAACAATCTTTATTTATTCTTTCTTTCACTCATCCATATTCAGACATATGGAATTTTTATCATGATTCGTGAACTAATTAAATGCCTAATTCTTTCCATTTATTAATTGATATAATAAGTATTTTATTGAAAGATTAAGTTATTACCCAACAAATAAAAATTTTCATTATAAAGGATGAGATCAATTCGGAAGCTCCCTTTTTTTCTTATTCTAGCAGACAGAATTCCATTGGTCTAATTTAGGACTTTCCAATGTATCTTTATTCTATCTACCCTACCCCCAAACAAAGATGACGATAATAACGAACCAGTCCTTACATTTTTTGTGGCCATAGAGGAGCCGTATGAAGCTGAGGTCTCACGTACGGTTTTGGAATAGCGATGGAAACAGTGATGTTATTATCGACTATGATTATCTAACAGTTCAAGTACAGTTGATATAGTTGAAGCACAGTCAAAATATGGTTTTTGGGGATGGAATCTTTGGCGTCAGCCTATAGGGTTTATTGTTTTTATAATTTCTTCTCTAGCCGAATGTGAGAGATTGCCTTTTGATTTACCAGAAGCGGAGGAGGAATTAGTAGCCGGTTATCAAACCGAATATTCGGGTATAAAATATGGTTTATTTTATCTTGCTTCTTACCTAAATTTATTAGTTTCTTCATTATTTGTAACAGTTCTTTACTTAGGTGGGTGGAATTTATCTATTCCGTACATATCCATTCCTGAGCTTTTCGGAATAAATAAACTAGCAGGCATTTTTGGAATGACAATTGGTATCTTTATTACATTAGCTAAAGCTTATTTGTTTCTCTTCATTTCTATCACAACAAGATGGACTTTACCTAGGATGAGAATGGACCAGTTATTAAATCTTGGATGGAAATTTCTTTTACCAATTTCTCTCGGTAATCTGTTATTAACAACTTCTTCCCAACTTGTTTCACTATAAATAACAGAATAAGCTAACAACCTTTTAGAGTCCTAACCTCTCTCAAACAAGAGAAAGAAACATCAATTTATTCAGGGATATCTCCAATATGTTCCCTATGGTAACTGGGTTCATGAATTATGGTCAACAAACAATACGAGCTGCAAGGTACATTGGTCAAAGTTTCATAATTACCTTATCCCACACAAATCGTTTACCTGTAACTATTCAATATCCTTATGAAAAATCAATCACATCAGAACGTTTCCGGGGTCGAATCCACTTTGAATTTGATAAATGTATTGCTTGTGAAGTATGTGTTCGTGTATGCCCGATAGATTTACCTGTTGTAGATTGGAGATTTGAAAAAGATATTAAAAAGAAACAATTGCTGAATTATAGTATTGATTTCGGAGTTTGTATTTTTTGTGGTAACTGTGTCGAGTATTGTCCAACAAATTGTTTATCAATGACCGAAGAATATGAACTTTCTACTTATGATCGTCACGAATTGAATTATAATCAAATTGCTTTGGGTCGATTACCAATTTCAATAATTGGAGATTACACAATTCAAACAGTTATAAATTCGACTCAAAGCAAAATAGACAAAGATAAACCTTTTGATTCAAGAACGATTACCAATTACTAAGATTTGGTTTTTATATAAAATAAAGGATCCAAGTTTTTTATTTTGGTTAGTCAGTAATTACAAATAAAAACTAATAACTAGTGATTGCTGAGAATGACTGTTTGATTTAAACTGAGAATCCATTTTTTGTGATTTGATGATTTCGAAAGATACAATTTAAACTATTATTACAAATATTATATTCTTTTCTTTTTTCTTTCGGATAAAATAAAAACCCGGGATTGGCCCTATAATTTTATGTATATCTACATTAATCCATATAAAATGGAATTCCATTATAAATGTATCGTATACAATATTCTATACACAAAAAAATCGGGTAACCCCTTTTCCTTTCCTGGACCATTTAGTAAGGTCATGAAATATTTCAAGTTATTTATTTGCTATTTTATATATAATGGATTTACCTGGACCAATACATGATATTCTTGTGGTATTTTTGGGCTTAGTTCTTGTATTAGGGGGTCTAGGGGTAGTATTACTTACCAATCCAATTTATTCTGCCTTTTCGTTGGGGTTGGTTCTTGTTTGTATATCCTTATTCTATATTTTATCGAACTCCGATTTTGTAGCTGCCGCACAGCTCCTTATTTATGTAGGAGCCATAAATGTCTTGATCATATTTGCTGTAATGTTCATGAATGGTTCAGAATATTCCACTGATTCCGATCTTTGGACCATTGGAGATGGGGGCACTTCCCTAATTTGTATAACTATTCTTTTTTCACTAATTACTACTATCCCAGATACGTCATGGTACGGAATTATTTGGACTACAAGATCAAACCAGATTATTGAACAGGACCTAATAAATAATGTTCAACAAATTGGCATTCATTTATCAACAGATTTTTATCTTCCGTTTGAACTGATTTCTATAATTCTTTTAGTTTCTTTGATAGGTGCAATTACTATGGCTCGGCAATAATAAATACTTTGAATAACGTAAAATTCTTAGAATTCCATTTTTTAATCTAAAAAAGAAAATTGCACTTTTTAGTTAAATCTCTCTACCGCCAATACTTTAATTTTGTTGTGTAATTATTCAATTTTAATTAATTGAATCGGTTGACTTGTTTTTCATATTGAAATGAATTGGGATTGATAAGGAGTTAATCAATGATGTTTGAGCATGTACTTTTTTTAAGTGTCTATTTATTTTCTATCGGTATCTATGGATTGATCACAAGTCGAAACATGGTTAGAGCACTTATGTGTCTTGAGCTTATACTAAATTCGGTTAATATAAATCTCGTAACATTTTCTGATATATTTGATAGTCGCCAATTAAAAGGAGATATTTTCTCAATCTTTATTATAGCCATTGCAGCTGCTGAAGCAGCTATTGGACTAGCTATTGTTTCGTCAATCCATCGTAACAGAAAATCAACTCGTATCAATCAATCGAATTTGTTGAATAATTAGTCAGAATTAATTATATATAATAATCATATAAATAGAAGCACATAATAAAAATCATATTTGAAATACTATATAAATTTAGAATACTCTCGAAATTGAGATAGAAATTTAGATATTTAGATAAATATAGATAACTAAGTTAACTATATAATAGATAACTAAGTTAACTATATAAAAAAAATAAATCAAAATAAAAGTTAACTAAAATCAAAGTTAACGATATCTAATATATATATATATATATCAAATAATATATAAAATAATATAAAAAATGAAAATATATATATAATATCAAATTCAATAATTAAGAAATAAATAAATTAATAACTATAAATAAATATAAATTCCAATTTAATTTATTAAATAATGAAAATTGAATATCAGATATTTTGATATCGTATAATCGTATATATATATAATAAATTCAATTAATATTAATATATAATAATTTAATATATAATAATATATTACTATATATAATATATATATATTTTTTTTATTTAAGATATTATTTTTATTTAAGTTCTTGAATTGAATTTATTATATTCATATTGAAATAAATATGAATATTGAAATAAGGATGACCAACTTGTTGACCAATTTAAATTCAATATATGCAACTCGTATGATCATGATTGTTGAAACGCAAATCAAAGTCTCTTGGCCTTTTCTCATAAACAGATTAGATTAAGAAATCTATTGATTGTTAAAATTTTGATAAACCACTGCTTCGTCTGGTGTCTACAATATACATATGATTCATTTATTATTAATGAATCAGTTACTATTAATTTGAATTTGTAATTTCACCAGATCGAAAATTTTTTATGTTAAAAACGAAAATTTCTAGATTCAATGTCACATTCAGTAAAAATATATGATACATGTATAGGGTGTACTCAATGTGTACGAGCTTGCCCCACAGATGTATTGGAAATGATACCTTGGGACGGATGTAAAGCCAAGCAAATTGCTTCCGCGCCAAGAACCGAGGACTGTGTAGGTTGTAAGAGATGCGAATCCGCCTGCCCAACAGATTTTTTGAGTGTTCGCGTTTATTTAGGACCTGAAACAACTCGCAGTATGGCCCTATCTTATTGATACGTTATAAAAAACTCTACTTGAATCATTTGATTCCTCTTTACCGACAAAAGCCCGTACTCGATAAAATTGATAATTTCGAGCACGGGTTTTTCTGGTCAAAACGTATCTTGTCTTTATCACGAGTTATTTTCCTTGGTTAACAATACTAGTTGTTTTGCCGATATTTGCGGGTTCCGCAATTTTCTTATTCCCTCATAGAGGGAATAAGATGTTTAGGTGGTATACTATATGTATATGCTTATTAGAACTCCTTCTAACGACTTACGCATTCTGTTATCATTTCCAATTGGATGATCCATTAATCCAATTGAAAGAAGATTATAAATGGATAGATGTTTTTGATTTCCACTGGAGACTGGGAATCGATGGACTTTCCATAGGACCCATTTTACTGACAGGATTTATCACTACTTTAGCAACTTTAGCGGCTTGGCCAATTACTCGAAATTCGCGGTTGTTCCATTTTCTGATGCTAGCAATGTACAGCGGTCAAATAGGATTATTTTCTTCTCGAGATCTTTTACTTTTTTTCATCATGTGGGAGTTCGAATTAATTCCTGTTTACTTACTTTTATCCATGTGGGGAGGAAAAAAACGTCTATACTCGGCTACTAAGTTTATTTTGTACACTGCGGGGGGTTCCATTTTTTTCTTAATAGGTGTTCTAGGTATGGGTTTATATGGTTCCAATGAACCAACATTAGATTTTGAAAGATTAATTAATCAATCATATCCTGTGGCATTAGAAATAATATTTTATTTTGGCTTCCTTATTGCTTATGCTGTCAAATTACCAATTATACCCCTACATACATGGTTACCGGATACCCATGGAGAAGCACATTACAGTACATGTATGCTTTTAGCTGGAATCTTATTAAAAATGGGAGCATATGGATTGATTCGTATCAATATGGAATTATTACCCCATGCTCATTCTCTATTTTCTCCCTGGTTGGTGATAATAGGAACAATACAAATAATCTATGCAGCTTCAACTTCTCTTGGTCAACGCAATTTAAAAAAGAGAATAGCCTATTCCTCTGTATCTCATATGGGTTTCATAATTATAGGAATTAGTTCTATAACCGACATGGGGCTCAATGGAGCCATTTTACAAATGCTCTCTCATGGATTTATTGGTGCTGCACTTTTTTTCTTGGCGGGAACGAGTTGTGATAGAATGCGTCTTGTTTATCTCGAAGAAATGGGCGGTATATCGATCCCAATGCCAAAAATATTTACCATGTTCAGTAGCTTCTCAATGGCGTCGCTTGCATTACCAGGAATGAGTGGTTTTGTTGCAGAATTAGTAGTATTTTTTGGACTAATTACTAGTCCAAAATATCTTTTAATGCCAAAAATGCTAATTACATTTGTAATGGCAATTGGAATGATATTAACTCCTATTTATTTATTATCGATGTTACGTCAGATGTTCTATGGATACAAGTTTTTTAATGTTCCAAACTCGAATTTTTTAGATTCTGGACCACGAGAACTATTTCTTTCAATCTGTATCTTTTTACCCGTAATAGGGATTGGTATTTATCCGGATTTCGTTCTCTCGTTATCAGTTGATAGGGTACAAGCTATCCTATCCTATTATTATCATAGATAGTTTTTCATTAATGAGATAGAAAGTCTTATAATTCTTTAGTTTTAAAATATTTCAACTAGTTCGCTGTACTGTATAATGAAAACAAAAAATAAAGTGAATACGAATTGTAATTAGATGTATCTCGACTTTTCGAGAACCATTTGAATCACGAAATCATTCAAATGGTTCTCGAAAAGTCATAAAAAGAACCTTTCCTTATATATGGAACGATGTTTTTATCTTATGTATTCTTCATGTACTTTATTCAATTAGATGTTAATGTGAATGAACCATAACTATGTAGACCTATTCCTAATAAATTGATACCAAAATAGCATATCCAAATTATAAGAAATCCTATAGAAGCCACAAGTGCCGAATTCGTGCCTTTCCAATTTTGATTTGTTCTAGTATGTAAATAAATCGCGAATATGGTCCACGTAATAAATGCCCAAGTTTCCTTGGGGTCCCAATTCCAATAGGACCCCCATGCCTCATTAGCCCATACTGCTCCACAAAGAATACCTATGGTTAAAAAGGTAAATCCTAGACTAATGACACGATAACTCCAATAATCCAAACGTTCAGTTAATTGATATTTGTAATAATTTAGAAATGCAGGAAACGAAGTATTTTTTAAAACACTTCTTTTTTCATTCAAATATGCAATCTCCCCAAATAAAAATGACTTAATGAAGAAATTATTGCTTTTACAAAAAATATTGGTGTTTTTTCGAAATGTAATGACTAGAAGAGCGACTGATAATAACGATCCACATAAAAGAGCTGCATAGCTCAATAACATCATACTTACATGCATCATTAACCACTGAGATTGTAGAGCAGGTACTAATATTGCGGATTGATGCATTTCAGTTAAAAGACCCGACGTGGCAAAGCCTTGAGTAAAAATGGTACTTGGTGCAGTTATTGTGCTTAAATAATTTTTATGGTTCCGTATTTTTGGAATCATATGAATAATGGAGAAACTACATGAAAGGAAGATAACTGACTCGTATAAATTACTTAACGGAAAATGTCCCGAATAAATCCAACGCGAAACTAATAATCCTGTTATTGAGAAAAAAGTAGCTATCATCCCCCTTTCTGCCGAATCACGTAATCCGAAAATTTCGTGGACTAATAAGGTCATCAAATGAATCGGAATCACAATTAAAATGATCGAAAAAGAAATATGACTTAATATATGTTCAAAAGTCGCAAATATCATAAAATAAAGTTCCATTACAGAATTGGAAATCGGGAATTGAATACATTTTAGGCTCTATTATATCTCTTTTCTTTTAGAGAATGCCGCCACTCGGACTCGAACCGAGATGCTTTAGCACTGCTTCCTAAGAGCAGCGTGTCTACCGATTTCACCATGGCGGCTTACTTGAAATAATAATAGTCAATTCATATTTAATCGTCGAGATTCCAGGATTCCATATAGTTCAGGAAACATTCGAATCGATAAATAAAGAATCATATAAATTCATATTTGAATCTTCAATTTAGTTATTATCGTTGTGAGTTTTTTAACAATAAACTTTCACGTACTAGAAACTCATCTCAAGAAACAGCTGGAACTCCAAAATTTTTTCCTGTTAAGGTATAAAACTTAGAATTGTAGTTTTTTCCATTTTTTATTGTTTTTGATGATTTGTTTTTCATTTATCTGGATTTCAGGGACTCAAAAGGAAAAAAATGGATTGTTCAATGAACAAAATAAAATAACTAGGATTTCATATCTATCACAATTTCCGCACTAAATACAAACAATTTTTTATTTTTCTACTGATTTCCAGACCTTAGTATAATTAAAAATTTAAAGTACTAATACTCGTCATTGAAGCAGATCATATAATTTAGAAAATCTAATATATGATAAGATTTACCAAACCAATTAAGTTTTTGCATAGGCATATAAGAAAAAAGTTTGAATCTCTATTGCAATTATACTGTACTTTTCACAAGAAAAAATATTTTTCTATTGTGAAAAGTACATTGATAGGAAAAAACTACTTAGAACCCAGTATACAAAAACTCTTATTCGATATATCACCGTAGCTCGTTCTAACTAATATTGAGGAATTTAATAGAAAAAAACATATTAGTTAATGGAAATTATTCATCTTTTTTAAGATGAGGTTTTTTGGGCTATGTCAATTGACATTATTCTAAGACTTTATTATTTGTTTGTCGCACAAAAAAACTTTTTGAATGCCCGGTGGAAACCGATTTCGCTAAAGAAAAAGCTTTTCCTGCAGCTAAAGATCCTTTTTTCTTCCAAATATTTCTACGAATACGTTTTTTTGACATAGAAGTACGTTTTTTTGGAACTGCCATTCAAAAAAAAGGGTTACTTATGTTTATCGTTGTATGTGAAAGACATGTATTGTTCAAACTAGATCTTATTTTTAGTTATTATCTATACTTATTCTATGTATGTCGCTAGTATGTCGATAATTTTATTTAAAATATACTTTTTATTTAATATACATTTTTTTACCTTAACATACAAATAGATAATACAAATATCTTTATGTATACATGTATACATGATATATACGTTACGTGGACATAACACATCACATATCGATATATAATAACATATAGATATATAAATATAATATATACAAAGGAACAAAATAGGAGAAAAGAAAAATAGATTAAGTTTAGAGTATTATGTCCATAATTAAAATTATAATTCGAACTAAACGACTAAACTAGTCGTTGATCTGTTAAACAAGACATTCCATTACTTAGGTAACATTAATCTTTTTTTATTTCAGTTCTATACGAAGTCAGGAGTATCATAATATTTCCGAGAACGAGAAGTTTTCCTTATAGAATTGGAATCCAATCAATTAATTACATAACAAGTTAGGTAACTATTCCACTCTAAAAAAAGAAATTAGAAAAACTAAATCTTTTTTTGGTCGAACTCTTTTTTCTTACTAGATTTACTAGAGTATATAATATGTTTATAAATTTATAAATTACCAAAATTTAAAAATATAGCACTACATATTCTGTATTTTACTAAAAATTTTTCCTTAGTTAATAAAACCTTTACCTAGTAATTTGGTCAGATTATTTGTTTGACCAACCAATTGTAAATTTTTGAATATTTCAAATATCAAAGAAAAAAATAAGAATAATTCAGAATTTTTTTCTTGATTTTTTTTTTCATATCTTTTTTGGTGATTTATTTTATTATTTTTTTTTTCGAAAGAGATAAGAATTGGTGAATCGGAAACAATTATCAATTGTAAGAAAAAAAGTGGCATTTCTTTTCTTATGGAACATACATATCAATATGCATGGATAATACCTTTTCTTCCACTTCCTGTTACTATGTCAATAGGAGTTGGACTTTTACTTATTCCGACAGCAACAAAAAAAATTCGTCGCATGTGGGCTTTTACGAGTATTTTACTCTTAAGTATAGCTATGGTATTTTCAGCCAATTTGTCTATTCAACAAATAAATGGAAGTTTTATATATCAATATATATGGTCTTGGACCATCAATAATGATCTTTCCTTAGAGTTCGGACACTTGATTGATCCACTTACTTCTATTATGTCAATATTAATTACTACGGTTGGAATCTTGGTTCTTATTTATAGTGACAATTATATGTCTCACGATCAAGGATATTTGAGATTTTTTGCTTATATGAGTTTTTTCAATACTTCTATGTTGGGATTGGTTACTAGTTCCAATTTGATACAAATTTATATTTTTTGGGAACTTGTGGGAATGTGCTCGTATTTATTAATCGGGTTTTGGTTCACACGACCAACTGCAGCAAGTGCTTGTCAAAAAGCTTTTGTAACTAATCGTGTAGGGGATTTTGGTTTATTATTAGGAATCTTAGGTTTTTATTGGATAACTGGTAGTTTCGAATTTCGCGATTTGTTCGAAATCGCTAATAACTTAATCCATAATAATGGGATCAATTCCTTATTTGCTACTTTATGTGCTTCTTTATTATTTCTTGGTGCAGTTGCAAAATCCGCGCAATTTCCTCTTCACGTATGGTTACCTGATGCCATGGAAGGACCCACTCCTATTTCGGCTCTTATACATGCTGCTACTATGGTAGCGGCAGGCATTTTTCTTGTAGCTCGCCTTCTTCCTCTTTTCATAGCTATACCTTATATAATGAATTTCATTTCTTTAATAGGTGTAATAACACTACTTTTAGGGGCTACTTTAGCTCTTGCTCAAAGAGACATTAAAAGAAGCTTAGCTTATTCTACAATGTCTCAATTGGGTTATATTATGTTAGCTCTAGGTATAGGTTCTTATCGAGCTGCTTTATTCCATTTGATCACTCATGCCTATTCTAAAGCTTTATTGTTTTTGGGATCCGGATCCATTATTCATTCAATGGAACCTATTGTTGGATATTCACCAGAAAAAAGTCAGAATATGGTTCTTATGGGTGGTTTAACAAGATATGTTCCAATTACAAGAACGACTTTTTTATTGGGTACACTTTCTCTTTGTGGTATTCCACCTCTTGCGTGTTTTTGGTCCAAAGATGAAATTCTTAATGATAGTTGGTTGTATTCTCCAATTTTCGCAATAATAGCTTTTTTCACAGCAGGATTAACCGCATTTTATATGTTTCGGGTATATTTACTTACCTTTGATGGGCATTTGCGTGTTCATTTTAAAAATTACAGTAGCACTAAAAATAGTTCGTTATATTTAATATCTCTATGGGGAAAAGAAAGACCCCGGGGAGTCAATAGAAATTTACTTTTATCAACAACTAATAATAAGGTCTCTTTTTTTTCAAAAAATACATCCAAAATTGATAATAATGTAAGAAATAGGATACGATACTTTAGTACTTATTTTGGAAATAAATATACTTCTATGTATCCTCACGAATCGGACAATACCATGTTATTTCCTCTTATTATATTAGTAATATTTACTTTGTTCATTGGATCAATAGGAATTCATTTTGATGAAGGAATAATCGATTTTGATATATTATCGAAATGGTTAACTCCATCAACAAATCTTTTTCATGTCGGTTCGGATTATCCTGTAAATTCATATGAATTTTTCACAAATGCAATTTTTTCAGTAAGTATAGGGATTCTCGGATTATTCATAGCATATATTTTCTATGGGTCCACTTATTCATTTTTTAAAAATTTGGATTTAATAAATTTTTTTGTAAAAGGGACTTTTAAAAGAACTTTCTTGGACCAAATAAAAAATGTAATATACAATTGGTCATATAATCGTGGTTATATAGATAGTTTTTATACTAGGGTTTTTACCATAGGTATAAGAGGATTAACTGAACTAACTCAATTTTTTGATAGACGTATAATTGATGGAATTACAAACGGAGTTGGTATTACAAGTTTTTTTATAGGGGAAGGGATTAAATATATGGGAGGTGGACGAATTTCGTCTTATTTATTCTTGTATTTATCTTCTGTATCAATCTTTTTATTCATTTTTATATTTATTTTGCAATTTTAAATTTTTATTAGTTTAGTGTTAACTAAGAATTGAATTTGAATATTAATTCAATTCTATTTATCTATTTATCTTAATTATTTATTATTAATTATTTAGCATTTTCAAACCCGAAATAATCCTTTTCATTTTTCTCTTCTTTAAGTCTTCCCAATTCCCAATTATCTTGATACCTATCAAGATAAGAATCTTCGTAAACAGGGCTATCTTTATAGGATGTCTCTTTAAATTGAAAGTGGAATTCATCCTTTGTTTTTTCCTTTCCATTCACTCGGATCTCTTCTGTTTCATCTATTTTGTCCGGATCCTCCTTTTCTTCCGAATAAAGGGCTTCCGAATAAAAGGAAGGGTCTTCTTCGGTGGATCCCTCTTGTTCCTGTTTAGTCTCCTTCGTTTCGGAAGTTGTTTCTACATCGCTTTCTTCCTCACTTTCTCCCCTTTCTTCTGTTTCTGAGGTTTCTTTCAGTTTCTTAGTAACAATAGGCGACGGCATTCTGCCTAAATAGTAGACACAGGTGATAAATAAGAGAATACTAAAAATTCGAGCCATAGAATTTCGCAATTCTGACACAAGGTACTTATTAGATCGAATAGAATGATTTTGCCGTATCCAGAATAATACCAATCCAACCCATTTCATGAATAAAATGTGACCAATTAACCAACCAACAAAACTACTTGTTACAAATAACATCTTGTTGTTGCATCGAAACATATAAATGTTGACTAATCTGGCTAACGTTGAACTTGGTAAAATGAAATGGTTGAATAATTGAAAAATTAGATTATTCAGGAATACACATTGAATGCTGAGATTACGCATTGAATTTCTGGTAGTAGATCCATAATCCAAAAAGTTTTTGTGATTGTTCCAGAAGAAATGAAACAAAAGATACGGTAGAACTAGGACAGTTATTGTATGAGGTCTACCCAATGCTAGATGC